ATATAGACCTTTTTTTTTTAAGTATTATACATTCTTTTTGAACGGATGGATCCACAACATGAACAAAAAAAGAGAGGGGGATAAAGGATGATTGCACTTTTTTTACTAAAGATACGTTTAATTTGAAGAATAGAAACTTATCAAAATTAATGAATCCTATGCCAGGAACCAGATTTGAACTGGTGACACGAGGATTTTCAGTCCTCTGCTCTACCAACTGAGCTATCCCGGCCATTACCGATATATCATTCTCATTGTACTAATGGTGACATAAGGATTTTCAGTCCTCTGCTCTACCAAGTGAGCTATGCCGACCATTACCGAAGTATCATTCTCATTTTACTAGATGACTTAGGTCTATGTCAACTAAAAGAAACTCAAAAATAGTAAATTAAAAAAGTTTTGGACCGGGAATTTCTTGGATCTTCTAAATAAAAGAAGACTTTCTAAGTTTGAAAATGAAAAATGATATAGATTATAAATCATTCAAATCGATATTTCTTTCTCATTTGTACGTGTATAATATATTCTACAAGACTTGTATCTAATCAGAAACTAAATTGTAGTTTGTAAAAGCGTAGGATGAATAAAAAAAATAATGAATTCTTGAATAACTAAAAAAAAGGTAGGTGTCAAACGGACTCTCTCTTTTGGGGAGTAGAGTTGGGGATAGAGGGACTTGAACCCTCACGATTTTAAAAGTCAACGGATTTTCATCTTACTATAAATTTCATTGTTGTCAGTATTGACATGTAGAATGGGACTCTATCTTTATTCTCGTCCGATTAATAAGTTCCACCAAGGATCTATCAGACTATGAAGTGAATCATTTGATCACTGAATAGTTTATTTTTTTTTAAACTTCGAATTGATTCACAACATTCCTATTTTGTTTATAAAAAAAATAGGAATCGAGATTCAGGTCGTCATTTTTGAGATCTTTTGTGTTACCTATTTTGTCTAAATAAAGGTTTTTCTACTTCATCCTTTTTGATTTGAAGTTTCGATCGAAGGATTCCTTTATCAACACAATATCAACACAAGGTAGTGAACTCCATTTGTTAGAACAGCTTCCATTGAGTCTCTGCACCTATCCCTTTTTTATCGTTTTCTAAACTCCGGTTTGTTCACGTAAACCAGGATTTGGCTCAGGATTGCCCGTTGTTAATTCCAGGGTTTCTCTGAATTTGAAAGTTATCACTTAGTAGGTTTCCATACCAAGGCTCAATCCAATTAAGTCCGTAGCGTCTACCGATTCCGCCATATCCCCTTTTGATTAGGATCTCATTATGATGTCTTTCCACTTTTTCTTATGCCGAAACCTTGGAATTCATTACATATAGATACTTATTTTATTTCTTTGGTATCTTCTTTCATTTTTTTTGAGCCCCATCCATATTTATTTAGTCTAATCAACAAAGATTATATCATCTTTGTATTTGCAATTCAATATGGTTATATATTACATAACATATATATGTTCTGCCTTTTCTCATCTTTGTCTTAAATTTTAAGAAATAGTCGAACGGTCAATTCTTTTTTTTTTTACTTTCATGAAAAGAAATTTATGATTATTATTGAAACTTAGAATTCTACAATGTGCAATGGAAAAAGATTATATATAAGTCTACTTCATAGATTTGAAATTCGAATAATTATAAAAAATTCTATTCGAATATTAATTCTAATAATTCTATAATATTATAAATAAACTAAAAAGAAAAAAAAAGTATAAAATAATAATAATAGCATGAGGTTAGAACAAAAAAACAAGAATTTCAAATTAGATATCATTTAACTTAAAAAAAAATATTTTTGATCTAATTAAGATTTTCTTATTTAGAAACTAATGAAATCAAAATTAGAAAGTCGATATACTGCTATATTCTATTAATTAAGGTTATGTTTTATTTATTTAATGATAGTTACTATTTATTTGAGCTATATTCTGTTCTAGAATATATAGACTATTATTAATTCTAAATAGATAAGGAAAAATATGAATAGAATAGTTACTTGATACGATCTAGTAGTTTAGTTAATTTGTATGCATGCGCTATTTGATTTGAGCCCGCTTAGCTCAGAGGTTAGAGCATCGCATTTGTAATGCGATGGTCATCGGTTCGATTCCGATAGCCGGCTTTTCCATTTTTTTTTTCGTTTTTTTACATGATTTTTAATGTACTTTAAAAATCAAAGAAGATTAAAAAGACTTCTTGCACCTTTTTCCAAGAGTTACCACTCCATATTATGTCATATAAACGTCCATATAGAAATATATATTGGGTAAAAGAATTAGATCTTTGCAAAATAAATCAAGAAAATAAAGGAATTTTTTTTTGATTTATTTGATTTATATATATTGTATATACAATAAAAAAAATTGGTATATTGAGAGAATATATCTTCTTACTCTTTGTATTCCAATAGTTTATTGGAGTGGATTTCACGTCATTTATCATTATCATTTAGTTCAGTTTTAATTTTGTTTAGTTTTGTACAATTTCAATAAAAAAAGGAGTCTTTATGTCACGTTACCGAGGGCCTCGTTTTAAAAAAATACGACGTCTGGGGGCTTTACCGGGACTAACTAGTAAAAGGCCTAAGGCAGGAAGCGATCTTAGAAACCAATCACGCTCCGGAAAAAAATCTCAATATCGTATTCGTTTAGAAGAAAAACAAAAATTGCGTTTTCATTATGGTCTTACAGAACGACAATTACTTAAATATGTTCGTATCGCCGGAAAAGCCAAGGGGTCAACAGGTCAAGTTTTACTACAATTACTTGAAATGCGTTTGGATAACATCCTTTTTCGATTGGGTATGGCTTTGACTATTCCTCAAGCACGCCAATTAGTTAACCATGGACATATTTTAGTTAATGGTCGTATAGTTGATATACCAAGTTATCGCTGCAAACCCCGAGATATTATTACAGTGAAGGACGAACAAAACTCTAGAACTTTGGTTCAAAATCTTCTTGATTCGTCTGCCCCTGAGGAATTGCCAAATCATCTTACTCTTCACACATTCCAATATGAAGGGTTAATCAATCAAATAATAGATAGGAAATGCGTCGGTTTGAAAATAAATGAATTGCTTGTCGTAGAATATTACTCTCGACAGACTTAATAAACCTAACTTAAGTAAAAAAAAATAACTAAAAACAAGAGTTCGGCCAACTCCCCTTTGCCCTCTTTTTTGATTAAAAATAAAAAGGCACGAGGTAAAGGATTTTTGGGGGGAATCTTTTTCCTATTCATGTATCAGAGATTGGTAGAGAGATTTGGATCCCTTGTTTGCTATTTTCGATATCAAAGAAATTAGGAATAGAGAATCTATTTCAAAATCAAAACAAGGTAGATTTTATATCGATTTTTTTTTATTTGATTTGATACATTGTGGTCAATCACGTAAGATTGGTGAATTAGTTGAAAGTACGGAAAGAGAGGGATTCGAACCCTCGGTAAACAAAAGTCTACATAACAGTTCCAATGTTACGCCTTCAACCACTCGGCCATCTCTCCGACATCAGGATTATGACTGAGTACCTGGGTGAATAGCGAGTTATTCATCGTTTTTTTAGATTATGGTTAATAGATACCTTTTTTGACCGGAAAATTTGGAAGTAGATAGAAGGTTTTTTTTTAATGAATCCGCTTTTATGTTAGTTCGTACTATACAATTCCTTTGTTTGTGAGAAAATTTTCTCACAAAAGAAAAGGTAAAGGAAATAAAAATAGTTATACAATGGATTACTACCTATGCCAAGATCGCGTATAAATGGAAATTTTATTGATAAAACCTTTACAATTGTAGCCGATATCTTATTACGAGTCATTCCGACAACTTCCGGAGAAAAAGAGGCATTTACTTATTACAGAGATGGTGCGATTTGATTATCATTATTTTTTTTATTTCTCGCTGATTTGGAATAGAAAGAAAAACGAGTATTGAAAAAAATCTACGCTTTTGAAGGTGAAGTTTATAATATAAAAAAAGCAATCCCTTCTGTCATGTATCCACGATTAATGCAGCCTTAGATGCTTCAATTGTGAATTCTAGTATTGAGCAAAAGGTTTTTACCTATGGTGCCCGTATTACAGATCCATCCTACTACACTAATACGATATACGAATAGGAGGCATAGGGGAAGAAGCACTACGCCGAGAAATCAACAACACGAAAACTTTCTTCAAAATGATTCCCTTTCTTTCTTCTTCTTCCTTTGGGATTGGGACTAATTAAAATGGTTGGAACAATAAACATCCATCTCGTTCGTACTTTGGATACCCGTATAACCATGGAAGACTGTTGAAGTGACTAATTCCTGGAAATTTAGGGGCGTTGAGAACAAAGAAATTTTTAGAGTTTCCTTTTTTATTTTTATCTAGCATGAACCCACTTGGTAGTAAGAAAAGATCTTTTGCAAGAAGGTTGGCTAGGGATTTCTTGTAAAAACATTAGCCCCGCTTAGTTCATAATGACATCACATTTTTCCATATATTATTTTCATTATGCACCTAAAGGAGGAGCCGTATGAGATGAAAATCTCACATACGGTTCTGAAACGGAGAATTCGTTAAAGCGAATGACGACCGTAACGGATGTCGGCTCAATCTGAAGGAAATTATGCGGAAGCATTACAGAATTATTATGAAGCTATGCGACTAGAAATTGACCCCTATGATCGAAGTTATATACTCTATAATATAGGCCTTATCCACACAAGTAATGGGGAACATACCAAAGCTTTAGAATATTATTTTCGGGCATTAGAACGAAACCCCTTTTTACCACAAGCTTTTAATAATATGGCTGTGATCTGTCATTACGTGCGACTATCTCCACTATAGAAAAAAGAACGAACAGCTAGTCAATGAAATACTAGAAACACAAAAAAAGGGCTTTCTACATAAGCATCGTCCAAAACGATTTTTTATCAGCTGTAGCAAATAAATAAACTTCATAGATCGAAATATGAAGTGAAGATTAGATAT